AGTACCTGAGGATTCACAAGTGGCTGAATATTTATTCCATAAGGGCTTATTCGATCCAATCGTACCACGTAATCCTTTAAAGGGCGTTCTGAGTGAGTTATTTCGGCTACATGCTTTCTTTCCTTTGAATGAAAATTAGATTAGAGTCTTAATTTAATAATTTAATAAGAGTATTAATTTAAATTTAATAAAACTTAATAAATTTTTTTATGTGTGGTGATCAAGTAGTTATTTAATTTATAGGAATCAAAGTCAAAATCCGAAGAATGGATTTTGACTTTGGTAACATAAGATTGAATTGTAGAAAGAACCATCCGGATCGTTTTTTTATCGATATTCCTGGTTACTAATACTAACTAGGAAATCTCTATTAAACAAAAGAGTGAATTCTTTCAAAACAAAATAAAAGAGTGAATTCTTTCGCTTTCTTCCGTGGAATTAATTAACAAGGTCTTGCATCTTTCTATATCTCCCGAAAATAATCCCCCACTAAGAATCCTTTTTGTTGGATCGTATTATAACGAATTCTTTGGGAGTTTTTAGGAAATACTTTAAAATTTTATTAAATTATGAAATTTATAAGACAAGAAAAGATAATAACTACTAATACGAATAAGAAAAGGGTGGATTATCGTATATATATATTTCATGTAGAAACATGTAGAAAGATGAATAGGTCCATTTATTTATATATTTATTGTATTTTATTAATTAATATATATTTCTTAAATTTCTTAAATTAATATATATTTCTTAAAACATATACTTATAGACTCCCTATCCCTATTAAGTATATATATACTCACTTAGGTATACTTAGTATAATATAACAATTATATATGAATTATAAGATATCTTTATAACAATATAAGGATAAGGTTCAAATATAAAACAATAAATATAACAATAAATAACAGGTACAAATATTAAATCGAGGTACCCATTCTATGATAACTCTCAACAGTCTCCCCTCCATTTTTGTGCCTTTAGTGGGCTTAGTATTTCCGGCAATTGCAATGGCTTCTTTATCTCTTTATGTTCAAAAAAACAAGATTTTTTAGATACAACAAGGACAAATCTTATATATATATATATATTTTTCAAGACTTACTTGGATCATAACACGGATATCTATTTAGTAAAATATGGTATAATATGCGGCTTCCTTCGGGCATAAGCTCTTATGTATGTGTAAACATGATAAATGAATTATAACTATTTTCAAATAGATCGGGATCGGGGAGAATTTCTGAAATGTAAAGTCAATATATCTATATGTATTAGGAAATCATATGAAAGGGATGTTATTATTTTAGTTTGGATCTAAGAAATTCGATGAATTATCCCTAAAGGTTCACATCATAATAGTGCTGGTTGATGAGAGTTACTTCGGAAACAAAAAAAAGTAAAAAAAAATTATTTTTGTTATTCTCCCAATTCCAATAAAATGCAACTAGGTCTAGTTAGAGTATGAGTTGGCGATCAGAACGTATATGGGTAGAACTTATAGCGGGGTCTCGAAAAACAAGTAATTTCTGTTGGGCCTTTATTCTTTTTTTAGGTTCATTAGGGTTTTTATTGGTTGGAACGTCCAGTTATTTTGGTAGGAATTTTATATCTTTATTTCCTTCTCAGCAAATCATTTTTTTTCCACAAGGTATCGTGATGTCTTTCTATGGGATCGCAGGTCTTTTTATTAGCTCCTATTTGTGGTGCACAATTTCGTGGAATGTAGGTAGTGGTTATGATCGATTCGATATAAAAGAGGGCATAGTGTGTATTTTTCGTTGGGGATTTCCTGGAAAAAATCGTCGCATATTCCTCCGATTCCTTATGAAAGACATTCAGTCCATCAGAATAGAAATTAAAGAGGGTATTTATGCTCGTCGTGTCCTTTATATGGAAATAAAAGGACAAGGAGCCATTCCCTTGACTCGTACTGATGAGAATTTTACTCCACGAGAGATTGAGCAAAAAGCTGCTGAATTGGCCTATTTCTTGCGTGTACCAATTGAAGTATTTTGAAAAAAGGAACTGGAGAATGAATACTTTGCAAGAGATAAAAAACTCAAGAATCATCTTTTTTTCTATAGCATAACTTAACTGAAGTTTCTTCAGAACGCTTACTCGAGCCAAAGCAAACGTATATGAAACAATTCTAAAACTAAATTTTTTATGTCCACAATTTTTTTTATGCGTATGTAAATCCACTTAACTCAATTCAGTAACAAATCTAAATGATAGATTCATCATATATCAAAACAAAACATTTCATCATAAAGTAAAGAATTTTTTTTTCTAAATATTTGATATTTTGATAGAACGGGAGTTCTTTCGTCTCGAAATCCGACTACTATTAATTTGAAGAGGGCTCCTTCTTATTCTATATTCTTTCTAAATTCAAGGACTAACCGCTGTACTGAATCACAAAAAAATCCGGAAATACATCGATGACTTGTAATAGAACTTATGCTTGATAGAAATATTAGTATCATATAGAGTCGACGAATGAGGTGCGTTCATTAATTTAAATTCACAGACGAAAAAATGGCAAAAAAGAAAGTATTAATTTCCCTTCTATATCTTGCATCTATAGTATTTTTGCCTTGGTGGATCTCTCTCTCATTTAATAAAAGTCTGGAATCTTGGTTTACTAATTGGTGGAATACTAGTCAATCCGAAATTTTTTTGAATGATATTCAAGAAAAGAGTATTCTAAAAGAATTCATAGACTTAGAGGAACTCTTACGTTTGGACGAAATGATAAAGGAATACCCGGAAACACATTTACAAAAGCCTCGCATCGAAATCTACAAAGAAACGATCCAATTGATCAAGATGCACAACGAGGATCGCATCCATACAATTTTACACTTCTCGACAAATATAATCTGTTTCGGTATTCTAAGTGGTTATTCTATTCTAGGTAATGAAGAACTTGTTATTCTTAACTCTTGGTTTCAAGAATTCCTATACAACTTAAGCGACACAATAAAAGCTTTTTCTATTCTTTTATTAACTGATTTATGTATAGGATTCCATTCGCCCCACGGTTGGGAATTAATGATTGGCTCTGTCTACAAAGATTTTGGATTTGCTCATAATGATCAAATTATATCCGGTCTTGTTTCTACTTTTCCAGTCATTTTAGATACAATTTTTAAATATTGGATCTTTCGTTATTTAAATCGTGTATCTCCTTCACTTGTAGTGATTTATCATTCAATGAATGACTGAAAAGTGATCGAACGATCCAATTATAATATTTGTTACTTTGTACATAAGCAAAACATTCAAAATTGTACTTACTACCCATCCAAGGGATTCCTCCAATATTCCAGTAAAATTATTTATATTTAATATTTAAGTAAATAGCAAAATTATAGATAGGGAACTATAGTAGCGACCTACCTAATTTTATTGTAGAAATTTTCGGGATCAATGATTGGACCATGCAAACTAAAAATACCTTTTCTTGGATAAAGAAAGAGATTACTCGATCCATTTCCGTATCGCTCATGATATATATACTAACCCAGGCACCCCTTTCAAATGCATATCCCATTTTTGCACAGCAGGGTTATGAAAATCCACGAGAAGCGACTGGCCGTATTGTATGTGCCAATTGCCATTTAGCTAATAAACCCGTGGATATCGAGGTTCCACAAGCGGTACTTCCTGATACTGTATTTGAAGCAGTTGTTCGAATTCCTTATGATCTGCAACTGAAACAAGTTCTTGCTAATGGTAAAAAAGGAGCTTTGAATGTCGGGGCTGTTCTTATTTTACCCGAGGGGTTTGAATTAGCCCCTCCCGATCGTATTTCGCCCGAGATTAAAGAAAAGATAGGAAATCTGTCTTTTCAGAGCTATCGTCCCACTAAAAAAAATATTCTTGTGATAGGTCCGGTTCCTGGTCAGAAATATAGTGAAATCACCTTTCCTATTCTTTCCCCGGACCCCGCTACTAAGAAAGATGTGCACTTCTTAAAATATCCCATATATGTAGGCGGGAACAGGGGAAGGGGTCAGATTTATCCCGACGGGAGCAAGAGTAACAATAATGTTTATAATGCTACAGCAGCAGGTATAGTAAGCAAAATAATACGAAAAGAAAAAGGGGGGTACGAAATAACCATAGCGGATGCATCGGATGGACGTCAAGTGGTTGATATTATCCCTCCAGGACCGGAACTTCTTGTTTCAGAGGGCGAATCCATCAAACTTGATCAACCATTAACGAGTAATCCTAATGTGGGTGGATTTGGTCAGGGAGATGCGGAAATAGTACTTCAAGATCCATTACGTGTCCAAGGTCTTTTGCTCTTCTTGGCATCTGTTATTTTGGCACAAATCTTTTTGGTTCTTAAAAAGAAACAGTTTGAGAAGGTTCAATTGTCCGAAATGAATTTCTAGATCTGCGGATTTATCAACATCAAGCTCTAAAAATAAACAAATTTTTGTTGGGAATTATGTATGATCAAAAAAATTTTGCTTATTTATATTCTTTATTCTACCGGATTTCGGGAATTGCTTAATACCGCATTCCTGGTCATAGTATATTGTGAAGGCGACTGTTTTACTTAACTCTTCTTTATTTATTTGTTTTTTCAATCCAAATTGAAACGGTATGATATAGAATGAATCAATAGTTTTATATTTGACTAGAATCAAAACAAAAGATAAATAAGCGGAAAATAGAAACCAAAGTATAAATGAGAGGAACAAAGGATTTTAGGGGAGATTGTTCGTCTCCTAGTCCTTGACACAAGAAACGGAATTTTACCCAACCCTTTCTTGTGTCGAATTAATAAAGATTCTCGATCCCGTTCGTAAAAAATGGATATTTGTAGTTTTCATTTTTTTTTTTTTATATAGGTTTATTTTATCATAACCCTTTTTTAGATTTCTTACGTAACATAGTGGTAGTGGACAAATAAATATAGGTCAATTTATTGAGCAATATAGAACTTCTTCAATTTCAACGAACTTATAAAAAAA